TACTTATTAAGTTAGGTCCTGGGTCTCATGTCAATTGCAAAATATCTCCTTTGTTCAAACACTTCGTAAAAGAAAAGTAAAAATTCCATCGTACTAAACTAAGGACGGGAAGGAAGAAAGCGAGCGAATCCACTAATTCCTCATCCTCAAATCAGTCCTTCCCGGGGTATTGTCGCAACAAATACATAATTGTAGGAGTGATATAATTCACAGAAACAAACGGCAACAAGTTAATAACATAAGAAAAAGTACGTAACGTACTTTTTTACATTTTCATTCTAGGATGAAATTAAACAAAAGGATTTGCAAATAAAAGTGCTAATGCCACAACCAATCCATAAATTGTTAAAGCTTCCATAAAAGCTAGACTAAGTAATAAAGTACCTCGTATTTTTCCTTCTGCTTCTGGTTGTCTCGCAATACCTTCTACGGCTTGGCCTGCAGCAGTACCTTGACCAACTCCAGGTCCAATAGAAGCAAGCCCTACGGCCAATCCAGCAGCAATAACGGAAGCGGCAGAAATCAGTGGATTCATGATGATAGGTTCCTCACACCAAAGAAAAAAATGGTTAATGATACAATCAACCAATGAATTATTACTTATTTGATCATTAAAATCTATTGAGTCGAAGTAACTAAAACTTCGAATAAAAAAAAATGAAATTAATAATTAATATAGATAGGGATAACCCCTATATAACTAGTATATATCTAATATCACATATACATTTGTTTCTTTCATAACGCAAACCGCCCACATTTTATATTGAATCAGATTCTAGAATAATTCTTCGAAAGATATACAGGGACTGTGGCTGGACTTATAGCCATTCCATTTATCTAGTGTCACCCCCCTAACCCATCCGCCATTTCGTAATATCGTCTATCTTGTCTCCTACAACTCTAGTCGTATATACATAGATATATATGTATTTCTATCTATTATGTTCCCCAACCAAGAACCCCAAGCATGCATTGCCTCAATCGTGGTAAGCTTAAAAAAAAAGACTATTTCGAAAACTAATCAATGATGACCCTCCATTGATTCCCCTATATAAGCCGCGGCTAAAGTTGCAAAAATAAGAGCTTGAATACCACTTGTAAATAATCCAAGAAACATGACAGGTATAGGAACTACTAAAGGTACTAAAGAAACAAGAACAACAACTACTAATTCATCAGCCAATATATTCCCGAAAAGTCGAAAACTAAGAGATAAAGGTTTTGTGAAATCTTCTAGGATGTTAATTGGTAAAAGTATTGGAGTTGGTTGAATGTATTTTCCAAAATAACCCAATCCTTTTTTGCTAAGACCCGCATAAAAATATGCCACTGACGTGAGTAAAGCTAAAGCAACAGTAGTATTTATATCATTTGTGGGGGCGGCTAACTCCCCATGAGGTAACTGTATGATTTTCCAAGGTAAAAGGGCACCTGACCAATTAGAAACAAAAATAAATAGGAACATAGTTCCAATAAAGGGAACCCAAGGACCATATTCTTCTCCAATCTGAGTTTTGCTCAAGTCTCTAATAAATTCAAGGACATATTCGAAGAAATTCTGACCATCGGTCGGAATGGTTTGTGGATTCCGAGCACCTATGATGACTGAACCTAATAAGATAGTAATTACGACCCAAGAAGTGATAAGTACTTGGGCATGAATTTGTAAACCTCCTATTTGCCAATATAAATGTTGGCCTACTTCTACACCTGATATATCGTATAACCCTTTGAGTGTTTTAATGGAACATGGCATAACATTCATATTGTCCTCTGACAGAAATCGAACTTCAAAAAAAATTATTTTGATTCAACCATCTCTTTCTCAACTCATATACTTTCATCATTAATCATATAGTTAGGATACCAAGAAATCACATAACATAATATCAATATCCCATTTTATCTCTTTTAAAAAATTCAAGACAAGAATAGTAACCGATCCAATAAATCAAAATAATCAACATTAACTAATCTTATTATTCTTAATCATAACATAATCATAATCAACGACTTCTTATATAGCTAGAACGACCCTCACAAATTGCGGATACTAATTTGTTAAGAATCAATCGGATTGAAGCTATAGCATCATCGTTGGCTGGAATCGAAATATCTGCGAGATCTGGGTCACAATTTGTATCGATTAAACAAATCGTCGGAATTCCCAAAATGACACATTCTCGAAGAGCTGTATATTCTTCTTGTTGATCAACGATGATTACAATATCGGGTAACCCATTCATATATTTGATCCCGCCCAAATATGTTTGCAAAGTAGATAATTTTCTTTTCAACATTGCTGCATCTCTTTTAGGGAGACGGTTGAGTTTCCCCATCTTTTGTTCTGCTCTTAAATCTCTGAACTTATGAAGTCTCGTTTCCGTAGTGGACCAATTCGTTAACATACCACCGAGCCATTTTCTATTAACATAATGACATCGAGCCCTTATTGCAGCCGATGCTACTAAATCCGCTGCTTTATTTTTGGTACCAACAATTAAGAAGTTTTTTCCTCGACTTGCTGCATCAAAAACTAAATCACAGGCTTCTGATAAAAAACGAGCAGTTCTAGTAAGATTTATAATATGAATACCTTTACGCTTTGCAGAGATGTAAGGGGCCATTCTAGGATTCCATTTCTTAGTACCATGACCAAAATGAACTCCTGCTTCCATCATCTCTTCCAAATGGATGTTCCAATATCTTCTTGTCATTTTTCCCACGCTTTCTCTTTTTTTTTTTAACAAATAAATAATTGTTCCTACGGAACCTTCCACCGGGATTGACCGTTGATACACAGCCCAAACCATTAATTTTTTTTATTACTTAACTTAATTTCTTAATTTTGTTTATTACCAAATCAATAACTAGAAAGTAAAAAGAATAAATCTCTCTTTAGGAATTATGAATTCGTGTAAATGATTTTTCTGGTGTGTCATGGAAATTGCTTGGGGCACAAGAACAAAAAAATTCTCTATGGTGTACCAAAATATCTCTCATTTCCAACTCGAATAGATTTTTCTTTTTGATTTCCAAATGAATCTTTTTGTCTTGTCTTGAACGGTGCACTAATTTTTTGAATCCAGTACCGACAGGGATAATTCCCCCCAGAACAACATTTTCTTTCAGACCCTTCAACCAATCAATACGCCCCCGTAGAGCAGCTTTTGCTAAAACTCTAGCAGTTTCTTGAAAACTTGCTTCGGATATGAAACTTTGAGTATTCAGAGATGCCCTCGTTATTCCCAATAAAATTGCCCGATAACAGATCGCTTCGTCTAAAGCACGCCCCGCTCGTTCCGCTCGCAACAATCCAATTAATTCTCCAGGTAAAAAAACATTAGACATTCCATCTTCTGAAACCAACACTTTTGATGTTACTTGCCGTACAATAATCTCTATATGTCTATTATGGATCTGGACCCCCTGGGATCGATAAACCTTTTGGATCTTATTAACCAAAGAGATACGACTTTGGGCTATTGTTAGCTCGGCGCCAATTAAGAATCCCCAAGGAATTCCAAGAATTCTTGGTATACGTTCGTTCCAACCTTCAACTCTCCTTTCAAGGTTCATCGATATTGAACCAATTGAACGCACTTCTAAGATTTGTTCCACTTTTGGAAGACCTTGCGTTATGTCACCAGATCGGGATTTTTCATATATAAATGTAACTAATGTATCTCCTTCAGAAAGGGTTTGCCCATAATGTCCATGAACAGTCGCTCCTGGAGTGGCCAAATAGGGCTTAGCTGATCTTATAATTAAGGAGTCAACATGAACAATTAAAATTTGGCCAGATTTTTTTATGTGTGGTCCATATTTAACTAGACATATATTTTCACAAAGAAATTGTCCAATGCTAATTATCGTAGATGTCTCTTCACAATAATTGTGATGTAGAAAGCACCAATTTAAATGGAATGGATTCAAAATGATATTATTGCACGGACTGGGATTTAAAATCCTCCTATTTTCATCTATTAAACAGTATTTAAGTACTTCAAATACTTGGAAAGTCTGTTTAAAATTGTCAAATAGCCAATATTTGTTTAACAAGATCTGATTATGAGTTATTAAATGGTAAGATGAATAAAAGTTCATTATTTTAGGTACAATAGTACCTAAGGGGCCCAACAAATCCCTAATTGGAGTTATGGGATTCGATTCTTTTGCCACATTGTTATATTTCGAACCGTTGAATGGACCAACTCGAAAACAATTGAATGATGACAAAATTCTCAAAGATTGGCATTCCTTATTTCGATTCAATAACGTACCAATAGTTCCTTGATGCTGGGTAACTAATGGAATCCTCGTTTTGGAATAAAAAGGATTGATATTGGTGCGACCTAATCCATTAGTTGGAATCAATCCCGAACCCGCCGTATGATACCTTTTTCCGGTATATGAAATAGTACACTTGACTAACTCAATTCTTATGAAATCGCGAATCAGATCATTTGCCCTTACCTCAACAAAGGAAGCATGAGCCTCTTCTATAGAACCCTTTTTTTCTTGGTCCCAATTCAAGACTAAGCAAGTCCGAACTAATTGAATATTAGTGTGATAAATTCCTCGAATTGACTTTCCATTTCCATAAAGGATATAATTGACAACTCTAAGTTGGACATTATCTTTTTCCTGCAAGAGATCCTGCGGGAAAAGTTTTGCTAAATTTATCCCATCAGCTATTTCATATGTGACTACGGGCCGAACCAAAACAAAATACTTTTTTTTGGTAGGTGTGATCCGTTGGACATAGATCCAATTTTTCAATTTTTTTTTTGATTCCTTAGAATTTTTTTTTTCCTTTTCCGTTCCTGGTGGTATCAAAATGCCGCTGTGTCTGGATATCTTATCCGTCTCTCCGGGAAAATGAATATCTCCAGAAAAGATTTTAAGTTCAATACTTTTTTTTTTTCTCTCCACTCGGACTAATCCACCTACTCGGCTTTTTGTATTTGTATTTAAAGCGAGTTGTGTATCTACTCCAATGATACTATTGTTCCGGACCATTATGAACGAAGATCCGGGTAAGATATGCACCTCTTCGGGAATAAAAAAAAACCGATCCACTTTCATTTGGTATTTCGGACTAAATTCTTTGGCTCCTCGATATTCAATCAAATCTTCTTTTTTTACGATTGAATCCACCTCTACGGTCCCATATTTAGTAATTCCCGAACTCTTTCTTCTATATCGTGGATCATCAAAATAAGCAATAATACTATTTCTACGTAAAATACCATTTATGGGTATTTCAATCGAAATACCAAAAGAGGGTATTAGTTCTTTCTCTCGTTCTTGATCATATTGTAATGGGATGAGAAATCTATTTCTTCGCCTTTTTGCCAAGAAATCAGAATTTTCTTGGAGAATCGAAGGATATATGAAATTCCAATGACTGTTGGATATGATTCGATCAAGTCTTGAATAGTCAATAATTTCCCTATCTTTTTTAAGAGTACCAGAAAGATCCAACAATTTATGTCTTACTTGATCATTAGTGATTGAGAGGTCAGAGATATATCTTTCGTCGACAGAAAAAGAATGAACATTCATTTGATCTTGATCCTTGTGGAGCGAAAAAGACACTATACTGGATCTGTACGGACCTCCTGCTAATATCCATAAATGACTTGTTTTTGGTAATAGATGAACATTACTATATATATATTCAGGTGCGTGGTAGACATCGGTACTCCAGTGCATTTCTCCCTCTGATTCAGAATAAATATGTTTTCGAACCCTCTCTTTAAAATGAAAAGTAGACGTTCCGGCCCGAATCTCAGCAATCACTTGTTCAGATTCTACATATTGATCATTTTGAACTAAAATCAAACTTTTTGGTGGAATATTCAAACTATGTATAATATCCCGACTCTCAATAGTTACATACAAGTCTATAGAACATAGAAAAGCAGGATGCCCATGACGAGTACGTGTGGGATGAACTAAATACTCATTGAACTTTATTTTTCCATTATAAGGAGCTCGTACATGTTCGGCAGTACCGCCTGTGAATACTCCACCTGTATGAAAAGTTCTTAATGTTAGTTGAGTCCCCGGTTCTCCAATTGATTGACCCGCAATAATACCTACGGCTTCTCCCAATTCAACCAGGTCCCCGTGAGTCGGGCTTCTTCCATAACATAATTGACAGATCCAAGATGTATTCCTGCAAGTAAAGGGGGTTCTAATATATATTGGTTGTGCTCGAAAGGTTATGACTCGATTGGCAAGTCCAATCCCAATATCTTGATTTCGAGCGGCAATGCATCGTATCCCCATATATATATCGTCTGCCAATACACGACCAATTAGGGTTTGGACAAAAATTTTTTCTGTCACTCCATTTCGAGGACTCATGGAAATAGCTCGGATAGTACCACAATCTGTTCTACGTACAATAATGTGTTGAACTACTTCGACAAGTCTGCGCGTGAGGTATCCAGCATCTGATGTTCGTACAGCAGTATCCACGACTCCTTTTCGAGCCCCGTAGCAGGAAATTATATATTCTGTCAAAGAAAGTCCTTCGCGTAAATTGCTTTGAATGGGTAAATCAATCATTTGTCCTTGGGGATCCGACATTAATCCTCTCATACCTACTAATTGATGTACCTGAGATGCATTTCCTCGAGCTCCCGAAAAGGACATTAGATGGACTGGATTAGAGGGATCAGTCATCCGAAAATTGGGATTCATTTCTTGTCGCAAATATTCACTTGTGGCATACCATATCTCAATGGATTGACGTAATTTTTCTACCGCATGTACATTCCCATAATGATGTTGTTTCTCCAAAATAAAACTTTGTTGTTCAGCATCTTGGACTAACCATCCCTTAGAAGGTATTGTTAAAAGATCATCAATCCCTAATGAAATAGATGTAGCAGTGGCTTGCCGGAAACCCAAAGTCTTCACTTGATCCAGGATATGTGATGTATATGCCATTCCGAAATGATCTATTAATCTGCTAATAAGTCGTTTCATAGCAGTTCCATCTATCACTTTATTGTGAAAGACCAGATCGGCCCGTTCTGCCATAAGTACCTCCATATTCCGCTGAGTAGGATTCGACAATGGGCCTGAGTCAGTGATTCGAAAACTTCCTTTCCTCAATCTTGATTCACATAGAAATTCAGAAATTATAATAATACCGGTGAAATTGGATAGATCCGACTTCCCACGGGCACGGGTATCGTCTAATCGAATTTCTTAGTTTAGATACTGTATGAGTAGGCCTGACAAAACCCCTGTATGGCTTCTTCTATTTCTCGATAAAAAGAAACATGACCAACAGTGGTTCGAATGTATATACAACGGATTTCTTTTTTCACACTTCCTACTATTAGATAGTGCCCATAAATCTCATGATAAGTACCCAAAGATTCATATTGAACTTCGACGGGAACTTCTCTTGAGCCAATGACACGGTGATCTAGCCGCCACCGGAGCCAAAAAGGACTATCTAAATTGATTCGTTTC